CCGGCAACAACAAAAGCTGCAAAAAAGACAGCAGCGATACTACTGGAAAGGACGGTTTCAATATTTCCCATACGCAATCCTTTGTATAGACGTTGTGGCGGACGGACGCTAAGATGGAATAGGCCCGCTAATATGCCTAATGTTCCTGCTGCAATATGATGAGAGGCTATTCCTCCTGGAACAAAAGGATCAAAACCTTCCACGCCCCACGCTGGATTTACAGGTTGTACTTTTCCCGTTAGTCCATAAGGATCGGACACCCATATTCCGGGACCATACAAGCCTGTTACATGAAACGCACCAAAACCAAAGCAAGCTACCCCTGAGAGAAATAAATGAATTCCAAAGATCTTTGGCAAATCCAAAGAGGGTTTTCCTGTACGTTCATCACAAAATATTTCTAGATCCCAATACACCCAATGCCAGATAGCTGCCAAAAAGCATAAGCCAGAAAACACAATATGTGCTCCCGCTACACCTTCGTAACTCCAAATACCTGGATTCGTTACAGTCCCCCCTGTGATACTCCAACCGCCCCATGAATTGGTTATTCCTAAACGAGTCATGAAGGGTATAACGAACATACCCTGTCTCCACATTGGATCAAGAACAGGATCAGAAGGATCAAAAACCGCTAATTCATACAGAGCCATCGAACCGGCCCAACCAGCAACCAGAGCTGTATGCATTATATGAACAGAAAGCAACCGACCGGGATCATTCAATACAACGGTATGAACACGATACCAAGGCAAACCCATGGAAATACCCCTTATATCAAAGATAAATGGACACTACGTAACTTTATTGCATTGGAAAAGACTATAATATGACTATCCTATGGACCACTCTTGTTGAGTCGATTATTTCCGAACAAGGGTTTCTATTCTGTTGGTAATAATGGAACAATTCTGTTCGTAGGAACAAAGAGAAGCAGATTTATTCTATACTCGATAAGTACCAATACGCAATGGGGGAGTTGATCCCATTTTCTATGAGCGAATGAGTCCATACTTATTTATCATTAGAAAGATCTATTCGTAATAATTTGAGTTTATTCATTCTGTCTTTCTTTATGAATTTTTAGAATCTATGGATAAAATAAATACGATAAAACCAATATGAATATTATAAAGACAATAAAAAAAATTGTTACGTTTCCACCTCAAAGTGAAATATAGTATTTAATTCTTTCTGTCATTTAATGCCTATTGGTGTTCCAAAAGTTATATTCCGAAATCCTGGAGATCCAATTTCATCTTGGGTTGACGTATAGTGCGACTTGTCAGATATATTGGGTCATATGGTATTTCCCCGTTCTCTCCCCCGATCGAGATATCCCCCGTTTCGCCCAAGAAAGATAAATTGAATCATCAAAAATTTGGAGCGTGAAGTGCAATTAGATCCATTTTTGAGGGGATTCATATTACTATTATCAATTAGAATAATTCAATTAGAATAATTTATGGTTGGCTTGGTTGGACTAAAAAAATGAAGTATCCAGGCTCCGTTTAGAAAAAACCCAATTGGATTGGTAAGATATCTATGATTGCTATTCATATTTTTTCTTTGTAAAGAGATCCTAATTGTCAAGCAAAGTTATCTCAACTCTAATAAATACTTGTATAAAATGAATTGAAAAAAAAAAGAAATACAAAAAGAAATGGTAATGGGAGCATTTGTCCTATATGTACAAATCCAAATCGGGCGGATCTTTACCCGGAGTAGAGCATAAACCTAAAAAGATGAAACAGACCCATTCAGGAACAAGAAAATACCATCGCGGTTTGGATTAAATCTCGATGAAAGAATACATCAATGAGAAGTTAATTCGATAAGTTTAATGACCCTTTCTTATAACTTCGAATTTTATAATGGAAAATCGAAAATAGAAAAAAGGAGTAAAAACTCGTCTTTATTGAAAAATCGAAGAAAAGCCCTTTCGTTAGAAGTAAGAAAGAACCTTTCGAAAAAAAAAAGAAAGAGGACTTGAATCTATACATTGATTCACAATTTTTTTGAACCGTATGCATCAAAAGGCGCATGTACGGTTCCTAAGGGATACAATTTTACCCTAATCAACCGACTTTATCGAGAAAGATTACTTTTTTTAGGCCAAGGGATTAGTACCGAGCTTTCGAATCAACTTATTGGTCTTATGATATATCTCAGTATGGAGGATGAGACCAAAGAGCTGTATTTGTTTGTAAACTCTCCTGGGGGCTGGGTAATACCTGGGATCGCCATTTATGATACTATGCAATTTGTGCGACCAGATGTCCATACAGTATGCATCGGATTAGCTGCTTCAATGGGATCTTTTATCCTGGTCGGAGGACAACTTACCAAACGTATAGCATTCCCTCACGCTTGGCGCCAATGAGGTTTTTATTTGAGAGAAAAAAGAAGACTATGCCTTCGCCATATGAATACTAAGTAATAATAGCATGGCACTTCGAATTCGATATGAGAAATTTTTGTATTGTTTTTTTTTCAAAACATTAGATTCTGTATCGAGAGAGTAGTATGAGATAAGGGGTATTTCCGATTTTCTCTTATCTATCGGGAGTTCAGTTCAGCGTCACAAACTTTTTTGTTTTCATGCCGGAGAGTTCTTAACAATATTTATGTTATGAAAGAGTACGAAAAAAAAAAGATTTTTTCCTTATTTGATCGGATTAAAAAGAAACTTTGGGATTGCTGAATCACAGACAAAAAAAAGAAAAAATAAACATATAAAGCAACGGAGCCATCATAGTATTTTTTAATTCCTCCGAAAGGAAGGATGGCAATTTGATTATTTACTCATCTGAGTCTGATAGATTCTATTTTTCTCTTTCTTCAATAGAAAGGAGGGGGGTCAATTTTCTTGTAGAGCCGTATGCACAAAAGATGCCTGTACGGTTGTTCAATTCTATCTTTTTTCTATTCTTTATCATGCGAGATAAGGGAAGCTTTTATTTTGTTATATCATCAGGGTAATGATGCATGAACCTGCTAGTGGTTTTTATATGGCACAAGTAGGCGAATTTGTCGTGGAAGCGGAAGAACTGCTGAAACTGCGTGAAACCCTCACAAGGGTTTATGCAGAAAGAACGGGCAAACCCTTATGGGTTGTATCCGAAGATCTGGAAAGAGATATTTTTATGTCAGCAACAGAAGCCCAAGCTTATGGAATTGTTGATTTTGTAGCGGTTCAAGGAAAATAACATGGATTTCGCGCAAATCCGTGATTTGAGATTTTATCTTCGAATTGAATATTATAGTAAATAGAAGTAATTCACCATCATTCGGTTAGGATCAATCTAAACCAACCCATCATATTATGTATACGATTCAACATGCCAACTATTAAACAACTTATTAGAAATACAAGACAGCCAATCAGAAATGTCACGAAATCCCCCGCTCTTCGGGGGTGCCCTCAGCGTCGAGGAACATGTACTAGGGTGTATGTGCGACTCGTTTAGATCATGAGCTGGCACAAAAGCAAGAAAACGACTTTTACAGTATCAATGATCAGTACCGGTGAATGGGATAGGATGGAAAAAGGAACTCCCTCCATTATTCAAAAAAAACTTTACCATATCCCTCTATTGTGTATGAAGTTTATGGTTTCCGTTGGTGTAAATCCAATCACCTGAATTTAAGATGATAAGAAATTCTCCATTGGTAACAAATGGTTATCCATTAAGCGGAGGAAATCTTATTTAAAAAGCATAAAACATAAAGATTAGGTAGGCTCCCAATCTGGCAAGAACGGACTAAGAGGGTCAGCTACCCAGCAAACTTTCATAATTAAATACCGTTACTGTATAGGTAGATCTGATTGTGAAAGACCTATTACTGGATAATTCATGGGTAGAGCCAAAGCGTGTGAACTATACAAGTTCCCAATAACATCAATTAGTTGATTAAATAGTAAATTAAAGTATAAAGTAAGGGCTCCGGTGTATAGAGAAGACCTCACCGTTTAAGAAGTAACCATAGAAACGAAGGAACCCACTATTTCTTTTTTTATTTCTTTTATTTACTATATTTTTGATACCTAGGAAAATCCAATTTCTTATTTCTGTCTTATTTCGCAGTGAAATACCTAAAAAAAAAGAAAAAATCGTGGTCGGGAAGGTTAGAGTAGCCAAAGCCATTGGAATTTTGATTTTATACATTGGAAAAATCCGTTTTGTTATTAATAGACTAGGAAGGGGAAAAGAATAACTGAAAGAAAGGCAATCAATTAGTTATTCGTCAAAGTTTCATTTATTCAATGACCAGAATTAAACGGGGATATATAGCTCGGAGACGTAGAACAAAAATTCGTTTATTTGCATCAAGCTTTCGAGGGGCTCATTCAAGGCTTACTAGAACTATTACTCAACAGAAAATAAGAGCTTTAGTTTCGGCTCATCGGGATAGGGATAGGAAAAAGAGAGATTTTCGTCGTTTGTGGATCACTAGGATAAACGCAGTAATTCGCGAAAGGGGAGTATCCTATAGTTATAGTAGATTAATACACGATCTGTACAAGAGACAGTTGCTTCTTAACCGTAAAATACTTGCACAAATAGCTATATCAAATAGGAATTGTCTTTATATGATTTCGAACGAAATCATAAAGGAAGTAGATTGGAAAGAATCTACCAGAATAATTTAAATTGAGTTACCCGGAGAATGAACTCCGGGAAGGTAGAGTAGAAATTAGTATGAGAAAATATGCTAAAGTAGTCAAAATGAATGAACACGTTCAATTCAATAAAAACAGATTTCTTTTTTTCCGATTCATTTTTTTCTTACGACACGATACTCAAATCTAGATTCACTCAAATCTAGATTCTTGTAATTATGATTCAAGTGAAGAAAAAGTAAGCCTATTTATTTCGGGCTTTAAAACCAGTAGTTCTAGCGGTCGACTCGGTTCTTTCAAATTGTTTCTCATTATTGAGAAAAGGTAACAAAGATAAAATACGAGCTTGTTTTATAGCAAGAGTAATTAATCGTTG